TTGTTGAGAAAACTTTCTGATTCGAATCATTTAAAATGGGTTTCTTGACATATCCATAAAAAAAAAATAGTTGGAAAAAATTGCGTCCAATAGGATTTGAACCTATACCAAAGGTTTAGAAGACCTCTGTCCTATCCATTAGACAATGGACGCTTTTTTATTCCTATTTTCTTCTTTCGCATTCTTTCCTTTGCCTTTTTTCGGATAAAATCCAATTGCACATAAATTTATTTTTATGGAATAAAAATAAATAAGGATGCATATTCAAATTGATGAAGTATGTATATAAGAAATTTGGAGCGGGTAGCGGGAATCGAACCCGCATCGTTAGCTTGGAAGGCTAGGGGTTATAGTCGACGTTAGTTGATCATTTTTAACACCTCTAATTCAAAACCGAACATGAAATTTTTGTTTCATTCGGCTCCTTTATGGAAAATCGATGTATTTTCAGATCTAAGGCCTAAACGAATAACAGAAATCAAAAAGTTACGATGTATAAAAAAAGGGAGTCTTCCTAAATCCGAAGAATAAAATTCGATCCATAGCATCTACGTCAGCTTATCTGTCTGAATGCATCCAAAGCTACTCGCTTTATAGATGATCCTTCTAGAGTAGGGAGATTATACCAAATCCGTCTAGTCTAGTTACTTCGTTCCCTATTTCTACTCGCGGGATCCTGAGGAAAAGAATTTTGTTTCCACCGAGCTGAAACAATATGCCGACGGTTCTAGTAAACCAAAACCGTCCTTCTCTAGCTATTTGGCTTCAATTTTTCTTTTACAACAAAAAAATTGAGGATCTAGTTACGATTGAAAATAAACTTTTTAATCTTTATCCATAGATCCTTTACTCATACTTAATACTCATACTTATTCTTCAAAATTGGAAGAGAAGAGTTGATCCAACTAAAAAAATTATGCTTCGCGACTCCATAATCAATTTTTTTTTATTGAATTTTGGATACAAATCGTGAGAATGTATATTTTTCTTAAAATATGCTATTAAAAGGTAAAGGATTAAACCTTTTTTATTTAAAAATAAAGTTTTTGATCGGAATATGAAAAAAAACTGAAAGAACCCTTAACTATAATTAAGATTAAGGGGTTAAAAGAACGAATCGCACTTTTACCACTAAACTATACCCGCTACAATATATATTTTTGTATATAAATGGACCGTTTGTCGAACAAAAAAAGAGTGAGACGCAATCCAAATTGGATCAGAATCAGGAAAATTCACGTGTTTACGTGTGCGCTGGGGACGCGCGAATAATAGCAGAAAGCTTATTTAGATAACTTAAGGAATTATACTTTTTATTTATTGGGAAGTCAGTAGTTATTACTGGGAGCCCGGACCTGAAGAAGTCATTGAAGCTAGACCATAAAAATGATGAATTCCATATATATATGTGGTTCTTTTTTTTTCAATTTGATTTTCAACTGTGGATCTCAAGTGTTTAAATAAAGCTTGTTCTTTGAGCAAGTAAATGTCTTTTTCTATTATATAAATATGTATTTATAGAAACATGTATGTTTAGTTTAATATAGGCTATTGTTTAATTTAATATATAATATATGTATGATGTCTATTTTTTATTACAGTTTTCCAGTAAGAGTAAGTAAGGGTTTTCCAGTACCAGTAAGTGAAGTAAATTGAGATAAATTGAGAAAAAGAATAATAAAAAAGAAGTAAGAAATAAGAATAAAAAAATTTATATATATAAATATAAATGAAATCATTTGATCTATGAATAATTCATTGGATCAAAAGAAGTACTCTGGCCCAGCCAGTATTTAACCGGGCTGGGGGAATAAAAGAAACTTTTTGTGCAAAATAAAAGAAGTAAGGTATTCTTTCTATTGGGAATATCTGTTTAGAATCATTAATCTAAATTGAATTGCTGATCAAATTGAATTTGTAGATATCATTTTTTTCTATATCGTTTCTATATCGTTCGTTAAAACTAGGATTTTTATCAACCTTTACTTCACATATCAAATAAAAAATTTGCAAATTAGAATTAATTGGGAGAGATGGCTGAGTGGATTAAAGCGACGGATTGCTAATCTGTTGTACGAGTTATTCGTACCGAGGGTTCGAATCCCTCTCTCTCCGTTTCTTATGATCACTTGAGAGTTTTGAATTCTAAAAAAATCTCGATCCCTAGATTTTCTTTTTATTTTATCTTAGTTAAATCTAGGGAATAGATAATATGAAAAAAAATTCCGAAAAAAAAACAAAGAAAGACTAATTCTTATTTTCATTCCTCACGCCCAGGATTACGTCCCGGATCATTAGATAAGAATCCGAAGATGAAGAGAGAAACAAAGAATATCACCACGGTGTAAACGAAGAGTTTGAGAGTAAGCATTACACAATCTCCAAGATAAGATCATTTTTTGGAAAAGGGGAATAGATTACTTATTTTTGTACCATACACACTATTTTGACACACCAAAATAAAAAACAAAATCTCACGAATTTTGTTTTTCTAATAGGATTCTTATTCTTTTCTTACCAACAATTTCTTATCATATTCACAATTAGGTATTGTGATTGTGGTGACCTAATAAAGTGTTGCCCGTCGTAAGGTCGAAATGAGGAAATAAGCTAATCCAAATTCATCACCAATCGGGGTTCCTTAATTCCATATACAAGAATTTCTCTTTTTGAACCGAGTAATGTAAGGCGTATGTATCCGATCTTATCCATTTTTCAAATCTTTTTTTCGAATGAATCATGAATTTAGGAAAGTATTAAAGATTTCATCTAAAACTTACAGCAGCTTGCCAAACAAAGGCTAAGAGAAAAAAGAGTACAGGTATGACGGGCATAACGTCTACGATTGGATTGAAAAGGGCATAAGCCTCGGGTAATTTGGCGAAGAAAAAACTATTCGAATAAAAGACAGAATTAAAACAGATACACATTAAACTAAAGATATTAAGCATAACAAACATTTTGTTATTGTAGATGAGATAATTTGATTTTGATTGACTTATTTTTCTAAGAAGTGAAATAAAAAAAAAAGAAGGTAAAATAATCCTTTTTTCTCCGAACTTTCCCAACTTTCTTACGTTCAAAAAAAAAATAATAAGGAATTATACTCTCACACAATATCTTAATTGAATTATATGTAATGATCAATCAATCTTTTTTTTATTCTATATCATATGTGTCGAATCCTAGTAATAATGTATATGATATGTATTTGAGTTGGAATTGACGAATAACCAATATCATTATTAGTGTTTATTAGTGTCGAATAAAAAAAAATCTAAATGGGGCGTGGCCAAGCGGTAAGGCAGCGGGTTTTGGTCCCGTTACTCGGAGGTTCGAATCCTTCCGTCCCAGTTATGAATTCTAAGAAAAATTATCAGAATGATATCTTTTCTTTCATTTGCTTTTTCACAAATGTAATCCAGTCTAAAATGCAGATAAAAAAAATGGGTTCAAATGAATAATTGTAAATCAGTGTAGTGTGTTGACTGAGACATTTATATATTCCATATATTTGAAATTGATGATGGAGTTAATGAGAAGATTCTGGAATCCGAAATAAATGTATAAAATGAATAAACAAGGCCTGTGATGTTATGCATTGTTATTCCATTCTGTTATTTCATTAACAACAGCCTTTCAGTTAAGTGAAAAGTATTCGCTATTCCTTAACCATCCAGGATTACCTTGGGTAACAATTGTTCGTTGTATATGATGGATACGAAAGTATCATACTCCTATGATTCAGGTCGTTATTCTTTCATATGAAAGAATAACGACCTGAATCTTACCTTACACAAAACCCTTTCTATTTCATATCCATGAAAACAAATAAACTAGATTTTCAATCTACCTTCCCACTTAAAATTAAACCATTGATAATTCAATTGGATATGGTAAAGTTTGCGTCTATTTAGTGAATGAGATATCTGCTAAAAATTTTTATCTACTCATTGCGATTGTGTCTGTCGATTTGTTAATTGACTTAGAAATATCAGTCAGTCATGACTGGAATTTCCAATTATGATGTTGAAGTCGGGGGGATTCTTTAATGTTTTTTTTATTTGATTTTTTAGGAACCTTTGGTACTTGAAGAGCTGTGATATATCTATATATTATTGAAAAATTTATGACCTTTCCTGGTTATTGGAGTCATTGGAATATCTTATTTGATAAATAACTGATTTTTCGGGATTGAAAATCAATTATAATTATATTACTTTTTCTATTATATTACTTTTAAATCTAAAAGGTCCTTTTGTTTGAGGTCTATAGTTTTTTATTTGTTCGAGAAAAATGGATCCTTCCTTAATGGAAGCCTTACCGAACAATCTGTTGAAGATATAAATAAGTCTTAAACTTCTTTTTAGAAATGTTTATTATTCATATGATACAATATGGGGTTAAATAAATAATAAATTGGATTCTTGCTGAAACTTTTCTTCTAGATAAATACTATATATCTATATATATAGAAATCTATATATAGAAAAAGAAAATAGGCACTATTTTTATATACTCGTTATATACTGGTTGAACCAATGGACTATTCATGATTACATATTGAATCAATTCCATATCAGTTCTAATGAAATTAGATAGAGGAATTTTATGGTAAAACATCGTTTTAAACGATGTGGTAGAAAGCAACGTGGGACATTATTGGCTGTGGATTGATTTTTATATGCGCCATCTTCTATTTCTATAAGAATTAAGATCCTCTTGGCTCGACAGTGATTCGAGACTGCTCAATAAATGTCTAAGAATTTCCCTTCGAACTCTTTCAGAATTTTCTAATTTGAGTTCTGCGTATGAATGAGATTTCCTTTTTTCTTCTTTATGGAAAAAAACGACTGAAATCGTAGTCTAATTTATGATTTTATGGATCTAAATAGAAATTAGAATCATTTTTTTTCTTGATTGAGCCCTATGAAGTGAAAACCTCCTATAGGTTGGTAAGGGTGCAATGAGTCATCTATCAAATCGTTGCAATTGATGTTCGATTCCCAAGAGAAGCAAGAGATCTTCAAAAAGTGGGTTTTTACGATCCGATAAATAATCAAACTTATTTAAATGTTCCCACTATTCTATATTTCCTTGAAAAAGGCATTTAACCTATTATAGGAACTGTTCATGAGATTTTAAGCAAGGCAAAGTAAAAAAAAAAAGAATTTTTTAAAGAAAGAATTTCCAGTTAAATTAATTAAAAATGAAAATTCAAAATTAAAGGAAAACTAAATTAATGAATAAAAAAAAAAGGGGGGGGGGTAACTAGTATTTATCTTTGTTTAATTAGTGTAATTATTTCCTCACTAGTTACCTTTTTTTGCTCTATTCATATTTTTATTTTTCTTTTGTTAGTGGAATCCAAAACAGGAGATTAATCCTGTTTATTGTATCTCTATTGATTGAATAAATCCGAGATTTTTTTCTTCCTATTCTTTATTTTTTCCCATCAAATTCATTATTTAAGTCCAAACACAAGTCATTATTTGATTTACTTATAATTTGATTTGTTTTCTCAACATTCCATTGATATTGACAATGGTGTATTGAACAAATATAATTCGATCATAAATAAATAGATCTGTTTACACCCCCCCTATATTGATTGGGTTTTCCTTCAGTTCAGCCAAATGATGGTTTGACGGATTTACCCTATAATTAAATTATAGAAGACAAGGCGTATTTTATTAACGAAAATAAAAAAAAAAATAAATGGATAAGTCTGTCAATTTTGACATCTATATTAGGAATATAATTTGTTAGGAATTTCTTTGTTGTTTTTTAATTTATAATTAAATCGGATCCACCCATTTTGGTGGTTCTAATTGATTAGAACATACTTCTTTTTTTTTCGAGTTCAATGGTTTGTCGGGGTCGCCCCGTGAAATTCAATTAATCTTTTTTGATTTCGATCATATCTACATATCATATTTATCCGGGTTGCTAACTCAACGGTAGAGTACTCGGCTTTTAAGTGCGACTATGATCTTTTTCACATTTGGATGAAGCAACGAATTCGTTTAGACTATTGGTAGAGTCTATAAGACCATGACTGATCCTGAAAGGTAATGAATGGAAAAAACAGCATGTCGTAATAAAATAAGAAATTTTTCATTTTCATTTTTTTTAGTAGAATTGGGAGTTTATCCTTACCGGATCATTACAAAATATATTGTTTTTGGGAAGGGTGCAGAATTGATTCTCAATTTACAGTTAAGTTAGGTCTAGTGAATAAATGGATAGAGTCTTATGCCCCAAATTCGGGTAAAATAAAAAGAAACGAGCTTATGTTCTTAAATTTGAATAATTACCCGATCTAATTAGATGTTAAAAATTAATTAGTACCTGATGGGGGAAAGGGTTCTCCTGTGAGTGGACCATTGATTCCTTTTTTTATGAATCCTAACTATAATATATTAGAATTATGGGTTGGAGACAGATGTGTATAAGAAATAGTATACTGATTAAGAGAGTTTATTCCAAAGTCAAAAGAACGATCAGGTTGCAAAAATAAAGGATTTTACTACTAACGAATATAAATATAAACCGATTGGATAGAAAAGGAGAGAAAAAAATCTGTTGATTGGACTCCTCGTCTTCCGGGTATATATTTCTTACTGTACTATATACATACATAATACATATCCTGTTCTGACCATATTGTACTATGTATCATTTTATAACCCAAGAGATGTCCCCTGCTTCCTATTTAAGTGGAAACTAAAATGGAAGAATTACAAGGATATTTAGAAAAAGATGGATCTAGGCAAAGGTACTTCCTATTCCTATATCCACTTCTCTTTCAGGAGTATATTTACACACTTGCTCATGATCATGATTTAAATGGTTCGATTTTTGTGGGAATTTTGGATTATGACAATAAATCTAGTTCAGTACTTGTGAAACATTTAATTACTCGAATGTATCAACAGAATTATTTGATTTATTCAGTTGATGATTTGAACCAAAATAGAATCGTTGGGCACAACAATTTTTTTTATTCTCAAATGATATCAGAAGGTTTTGCAGTCAGTATGGAAATTCCATTTTTACTGCGATTAGGATCTTTCCTCGAAGAAAAAGAAATACTTAAATCGCAAAATTTGCGATCTATTCATTCAATATTTCCCTTCTTAGAGGATAAATTATCCCATTTAAATTATGTGTCAGATATATTAATACCCCATCCCATCCATCTGGAAATCTTGGTTCAAATACTTCAATGCTGGACCCAAGATGTTTCTTCTTTACATTTATTGCGATTCTTTCTCCACGAATATCATAATTCAAATAGTTTCATTACTCCGAAAAAATCGATTTACGTTATTTCAATTTCAAAAGAAAATAAAAGATTTTTTCGATTCCTATATAATTCTTATGTATTTGAATGTGAATTTGTATTAGTTTTTTTTCATAAACAAACCTCTTATTTACGATCAACGTCCTCTGGATTCTTTCTTGAGCGAACGCATTTCTATGGAAAAATAGAGCAGT